GTATATCATTTGTTTATGATTTCATTTCTCGCGCACTGCCCCATAAAATTGAACCCTTAGAATTTCATTTAATTGGTTTCGAAGATCAAAATATTTTATTGGTCCTTACGTAGGTAAACGTATCAACTCAATTTGTTTCTTCCTTGCTATTAGTTTATTAATTAAGTAGTTGAATCTAAATAATCAATTGTCGGATGACTCATTACTCAGATTAAAGAAATCTTTTTTTTTTTTCTTTTTTGTGGGTTGGGTATGAAATACTATAATATCAACTATTGTTATTTTCCTTTTATACCTTTTTTTAGTTGACGCAAAAGGGGAACTTTAAAATAGTTTTTTTATATTTTCTTTGATATCTACATGTCCATGCCCTTATGTATCTGTAAAAAAGGGAAAATTGATTATTTATATTTCATTCAATATTTAAATAAAATAATAGGAAACTGTAAATGAGAGTTTCTTTCTCACATACACCTTCGATCACATCACATTACATTGTCATCTCGTATGCATCAATATGGAAATATTTGATGGATATCTTAAGCCATGATTATGATTCGATTTTTTGATTCTTAATACAATTTGATTCTTATACAAATAGAATTTAGGATCTTGTTATGTTCTGGAATCAAAACAAGATATTGAAATGTCCTTTAGGTAGTCATTTTGAATAAGACTTTATTTCTCTAGGAACGCAATATATTTCCTAGGAAATATTCTAGAAACAAGAAGATTCAATAAGAGATATCGACGGATTTCCTAATAAAAAAATATGAAATAAAAAAAATCTACTGTTTCAATTTTATCGTTATCGAATTTGAATATCAGAATAGTGGATATAGTCATGATTCGATGGGTTAGGTCCACTTACTTTTTCTTTTGGATTTGTCGATTTCTAATCTAGCGAAAAAAGAAAAAAAAAAGAATATATATATTTGGCGATTCGAGAGACGACTTATCATTATTCATTGTATTATAATAATGTTCAATTTGATTTTCTAAATTACTCTCTAACTTTATTATTAGTTATTATTAGAATTCAATTACTTAGAATGAAATGAAAAAAATTCTAAATTATACACTTTTGAATGAAATTTTAACTAGTAGAAAGTAAAAAAAGTAAAAGCCCCTTATCGGATTTGAACCGATGACTTACGCCTTACCATGGCGTTACTCTACCACTGAGTTAAAAGGGCCGTCTGGGTTTAATTCCTGATTGAGTCGATAGGTAAATAAAATCTATCTATATATATATTAAATATATATACAATAGACGCATAGTGGTAGTCGCTCGTTTCGGAACTAGAAACGAGAATTTGAATTGATTTCAAATTTACTTAATCAAATTTATTTAAACGGTTTTTTTGTTTCTTTTTGTTTTGAATATTGCATTTGATAAATATCCATGCAATGAATGATTTTACTTGAAATTGCCTACCACATCGAAATAGAACGAAATTCATTTGATTTATATATGTACTCAGCAATTTGACATAGACGCAAGATATTTTATCTTCACATGTGATGAAGAGATACAGACTATCCTCTGAACAAAAATTTTCTAAAAAAAAAGCAAATTTTCGATAACTTAACTTATCAATCCATCTTTCTTCCCTTTTATTCCCTAATTATAAGATGGATTCTGTATGACTTTCTTGGGTTAGTGTTAGATAGGGATACTACTATTTCTTAACAATGAAATGAGGCAATCTATGAAGTAAAGTTAAAAAAAAACGAAACTTAACCCTCTTTTTTCTTTTTTTATGTCAGACCAATCACTTCTTTAAAAGATTCTGTACTAGACTAGTTTTAGATTTTTTTTTTTTTTTATATTTCGACGTTAAATATAAAAAGAAAATAGATCTATTTTTTTTAGAGAATTGTGATTAGAATATGAATACAAATGTAAAATAAAAAAATGATTATAGAATCCTAATAAGCTAGTCATACCATTTGATTATATTGACAATTTTAAAAAACTGATCATACTATGATCATAGTATGATGGCGGTTGAGCAAGTATGCCCCCATCGTCTAGTGGTTCAGGACATCTCTCTTTCAAGGAGGCAGCGGGGATTCGACTTCCCCTGGGGGTAGGGTACCACGAAAGGAAGTTTATTATGGATTATCCATAAAGTTAGAATAGATTCTTCCTGGGTCGATGCCCGAGGGGTTAATGGGGACGGACTGTAAATTCGTTGGCAATATGTCTACGCTGGTTCAAATCCAGCTCGGCCCAAAAATGCGCTGTCTATATAACCCTTTTTGTTTTGCATAAATGACAGAGAAGGGTAAGAAAAAAGGGAAAATTTCGGGGTATATGTCTACTTTCTTTCTTTTTTTCTTATTTCTAGTTACTTTTTTGTTTCCATAAAAAATTCCCATCTTGATCCTTTAAATAGAAACTTAAATGAACAGAGTTGAGAAAAAAATCTATTTTTTTTTGTAAAAACTAGATTATCAATTGATTTTATAATAATGCAAGGATTACCAGTAATCCGTTTTGCTATAACTAAAGTGATATCCATATCGATATCAATATATCACTTGTGACTTTCTTTGTTACAAAACACTAATTTGAATCTAAAATTGAAACGATAAAAATGAAATCATAAGAAGGAATATGTAAGCTACCCACTTAATTTCCATGGGATTGTAGTTCAATTGGTCAGAGCACCGCCCTGTCAAGGCGGAAGCTGCGGGTTCGAGCCCCGTCAGTCCCGGCGGATTCAATAAAAAAAGACATAAACTCCCCTTTTTGTTTCTGGGCAAGGGGATCAAAATGGTTGCGTTTATCTTTTTGTTTGATTTTTGGTTTTTCATCAAACAAAAGAAAGGGGTATTTCCAGTATTTTAACTAGCACCAATTGATGGGAGAGAGACATATGTAAATTAGTAAATTATAATTATTGAGAGCATTCAACACTTCAAAAAAGAGATACTGTACGGGATTTCCGCTTTTTGTCAATTAATCTACGATTAACTCGTGTAGGAAAATGGAATAGGATTGCGTATAATACGTTTGCCAAGATATATATACTATGAAGTAAAGGAATTGAAAATAGTTCGAATCCAACCAAGGAAAGACGATATTTCAAAAATAAAGATAAATTTAGCCTTCCCTTATGCTCTTTTTAAAGATTAGAGTCGTTGTCGAAGAAAAAACTCGTAAGAAAATTGAATATTGAATTGAATTATAGTTAATTTTTTGGAATATTTTCGTTTTTTTACTGGGATTCGTCTTTATCACATTCTCTTTCTTTGTTTTCCAAAAAGATGATAGACCCTTAAAAATTTTTTAAAATTTCAAATTGAACTTCGTACTTGTTTTCTCTATTTCATTTTTATTGTTTATTTCAGTTTCTTTAGAAACTCTTTTTGTAAACAATCGAAGTAGAAAAGGTTTTTTATGATACTTCATCAGATCATTGTACAAGGAAAGTAAAGTACTAGGTTGTAGAAAATAAAGCGGGTAAAAAGAATAATAAATAACGATTTTTTGATTGGATCAGGAATCTCATTATGTATTCGGTGTGGATAAAAGATCTTCCTATGTTATACTATTAAATTCTTGAACGATGAATCGATTTTATAGCTCCGATATTGTTATTCATGATATTTCTTTCATTCGATATCATCGAAATCAAATTTATCTGAGTGAGTTTACAAGCGAAAGATTTCTCATCTCTATGGGATTAAATCCCGAGATATTCCAAAGAAAAAAAAAGAAATAATAAAGGATTAAATTATGGAAGTTAATATTCTTGCATTTATTGCTACTGCACTCTTCATTCTCGTTCCTACTGCTTTTTTGCTTATAATTTACGTAAAAACGGTTAGTCAAAATAATTAATTTGAATACAATTTTACTAGCAATGAAAAAAAAAAAAGGATTTCAATTTCTCGTCTTAAATGAAAGGAATGCATTAGACTCAGTAGTAGTATAGTAGTATCCTAAGGGGCCCGCTAGTATGGTAGAAAGAGATCTCTTTCTATCATACTAGCCATTATGGTTATTGTAATGTATAAAGATACAAGTGAAATATCTTAATATAAAGGAATCCACCTATATCTCTCTTTTTCTTTATAAATGTCAATATCAATTTAATAGAATATGAAAGGTATATACATACTTTCTCAATTTCATTTATTTGTTTGATATTTAATAAAGATAATCCGAATTCGCTGGAAACTTCTTCAGATTTCGAAAAAGGGGTTTACCCCATGAATGGTTAACGGGGTAAACCCTGATATAAAAATAGAAAATGAGTCAATAAAACAAAAATCCAATTTCTAAAAAAAATCTTAAAAAAAATTGCCGACCGGTCTAGAAAACGAAAACAATTGATACAGGTTGATAGAGTTTCATTATTACCGCAATTAGGAGTACTTCTAGAGTCCACTTCTTCCCCACACTACGAGAGAGAGGGAAAATGTAAAAACTACCATTAAACCAGCCCATGCGAGACTTACTATATCCATGTGAATTCTGTCCCCTATTTATAAAAATATGAAGAAACTATTCCATTATTGTTCACTAATATATAGTGAAATCACTGGTGCAGAGTCAAAAAAGGGAGAGGTATTTGGTCACCATTGATGAACTACTCCAAAAAATCCACTTATCTTATCTTATAATGAGTTATTCTTAATTATAGAATTTCTAGTAGAATCGACAAGATGTAAACACAAGGAAACGGACACTTTTCGAAGAATCTGACTCACATGTGGAAAGAATAAGACTTTTGCTTTCTTTTATCGTTTTTTCTTTTTGCACGGAAAACGAAAGGTAATTCTTCATCTAATCTAATATTGATTGAATGTCTGAGCATTCCGAGACTTTCATGAGTCTGTATCCAAAGTATCTTAGTTCCTTTCCAAAACGATGAATTTCATTCCTTCTCTGGCTATCCAATCTAATTGAAGACTCAGACGGATTTACCGCCACTACTTTAAGTTTTCCTTGAATCTGATAGGCAAAACTTTAGGTTATAGAATAGAACCTCGAGAGCCAGGGGCTTAGAATCACGAAAAGAAAGTATCAAGAGTCTTTTCCTACCTTTGTTATAGTTATAATAGGGTCTGTTGTTGAGGCGGCACCCGGATTTGAACTGGGGAAAAAGGATTTGCAGTCCCCCGCCTTACCACTCGGCCATGCCGCCAAAACGATAGAAACTAGATTCAAATTTTCTCTTTTTTTTTCAACTCCGAAAAAAAAGTAGATAGATTTTCAGTCACAAAAGATAGAATCCAGTACAAATCAGAACCATTAACTATTGACTGTAAATTCATGACCATTTTGGAATTCAAATCTACATTTTTTTTTGATAATAATATAAGAAAATCATTAGAAATGGATTTATAACTAATCTATATTGAGTTTTTTTTCAATTAAAAATAAATCTTCTTCAATTTAAATTATAACAGTAATGATGAGTATATGTAAACCCCAGAATTAGAACATACGTTACATTGTGTTATAGAGCTATAGCTCTATAATGGGGTTTTTTATCTCTCTAGGGATGGAGTAATTCTCAATAAATTTTTGTATTTCAATTTTTCATTCAATACATTGAAGAGAAAATTGAAGAGCACAGCATGTGCTGTCCCAAATAGAACTGTACCACAATAAAAGAAGAAAAAGAGACATATATATGTATATCTGTGTATTCTTTTTTATTTTAATAATAAACAAAATTAATAAATAAAAAAACAAAAGTTTTCTTACCTACTTCAATTCAATGATATTCTAACTATTCTATTCAAAATAGGTAAAAAGAAATTCTATTCAAAATAGGTAAAAAGAAATCTCTTTTCTGTAAATATTTTTTTGAACAATGAAATACAAATACATGAAAAAGTAAACTCGAACAGATCCAATCATGAATACATTTTTTTTATGGTATGCAATGAAATTGGAATATATAATATCATAGGTGAAAATGAAATTACTTTTTTTTTTCTAGTCTTTACAAAACTCCATAAGTTCCAGTGGTATTTCTCAATTCTATTCCATGTGGATCTCTTTCTTATAAAAAATTCCAATTGAATCTAGTCTCCGTTCATACGTATTTCATACATTCCATATATCTTGGAGTTGGATAAAATTTCATGTGATTCAGTAAACAGAATAGAAATTCCATTATTGCTAAATCGAATTCTATGGATATGATTCGGTGAAGAATGAGAGATGGGATGGGATTTTTTTCAATAAACGGATAAATGGTAAATTCAAAAAAGATGCTCGGGGATGGAAAAGAGGGAACATCCACAATACCCGGATTTAATCAGATACAATTTGAAGGGTTTTATCGGTTTATTGCTCAGGGTTTAATAGAAGAACTTTATAAATTTCCAAAAATTGAAGATATAGATCACGAAATTGAATTTCAATTATTTGTGGAAACATATCAATTGGTAGAACCTCTGATAAAAGAACGAGATGCTGTCTATGAATCACTTACATATTCTTCGGAATTATATGTATCCGCGGGATTAATTTGGAAAACCAGTAGGAATATGCAAGAACAAAGAATTTTTATTGGAAACATTCCTTTAATGAATTCCCTTGGAACTTCTATAGTAAACGGAATATACAGAATTGTGATCAATCAAATATTGCAAAGTCCTGGTATCTATTACCAGTCAGAATTGGATCATAACGGGATTTCGGTCTATACCGGCACCATAATATCAGATTGGGGAGGCAGGTTAGAATTAGAGATTGATAAAAAAGCAAGAATATGGGCTCGTGTGAGTAGGAAACAGAAAATATCTATTCTAGTTCTATCATCAGCTATGGGTTCGAATCTACGAGAAATTCTCGAGAATGTTTGCTACCCTGAAATTTTCTTATCTTTCTTGACCGATAAGGAAAAAAAAAAAATTGGATCAAAAGAAAATGCTATTTTGGAGTTTTATCAACAATTTTATTGTATAGGTGGGGATCCAATATTTTCTGAATCCTTATGTAAGGAATTACAAAAAAAATTCTTTCACCAAAGGTGTGAATTAGGAAGGATTGGTCGACGAAATATTAACTGGAGACTTAATCTTAATATACCTCAGAACAATATATTTTTGTTACCACGAGATATATTAGCAGCTGCCGATCATTTGATTGGGATGAAATTTGGAATGGGTACACTTGATGATATGAATCATTTGAAAAATAAACGTATTCGCTCTGTAGCGGATCTTTTACAAGACCAGCTCGGGTTGGCTCTGGCTCGTTTAGAAAATGTAGTTAAGGGAACTATAGGCGGAGCTATTAGGCATAAATTGATACCTACTCCTCAGAATTTGGTAACGTCAACTCCGTTAACAACTACTTATGAATCCTTTTTCGGATTACACCCATTATCTCAAGTTTTAGATCGAACCAATCCATTAACACAAATCGTTCATGGGAGAAAGTTGAGTTATTTGGGCCCTGGCGGATTAACAGGGCGAACTGCTAATTTTCGGATACGAGATATCCATCCTAGTCACTATGGGCGT